CAGATCCAAATGGAAAGGAATTGATAAAACAAGCCTACAAACAGAATTCTGTCACTTAGACTTATTAAGGCCATAGGGTTTTGTATAGAATAGCAAAACAAAAAAAAAATGATTCAAATTAGACCATTATTATGATATTCCATATTCGAATTTGAAAAAAAAATAAAAGGATTCGGTGTTTGGGAGATAAAGACAAAAAAGCCAGATAGAATCCATTTTTTTAGCACTTAACCGACTTTATGTTAGGGATTTCGTTGTTCAGATTCGCAGAGAAGAGAGATATTTGTACCTTACTGATTTTTGAGTCGAATACGATTTGAAGTGTATAAGAAGGGTTGCATTTATTAAACACGTATGCAGATCGCTATAATATCCGACTTCTCTTTTATTGCCGGTTCTATTCGGGACAGCCCGGGTCGTGCTCTATCAAAAGAGAATTTCTATTCAATGCAAAAGTGAAGTAGGACAATTTTATGATAATTCCCTATCGACAACATATCTAAATAATAGATATCTGTGTAACAATTTATGTTCTGGGGTTTACATATACTCATATGTTTTGTTATAATTACAATTGAGAAGGATTTTTTGATTGAAAAAATCAATACTGATTAGTTCTGTCTCAATTTGTATTTTCTTATGTCATTAGGAAAACACAATTTGAGATTCAAATACCAGAATCGTTCATGAATTCGAAGTAAGCAGTCAATAGTTAATGGTTCAAATTGGTCGGCTGAAAATACCCATTTGATTTCTCAATAGAAAAGCGAGAGAATGTTTTTAGCATTGTGTAGTTTCAGATACTATACAATCAATCGAAGGGATGGATCAAATGCAATCAAAAGGGGGTGTGTCTTTTAGGACAAGGATTAAGGAAAACGGGAGTGCAAGTACAATAAAAATTCAGTAATCCGGGAAAATTTTCATCTAGTTTGTATCATTTTGGCGGCATGGCCGAGTGGTAAGGCGGGGGACTGCAAATCCTTTTTCCCCAGTTCAAATCCGGGTGTCGCCTGATCAACAAAAAACTCGAAATCTCTTCTGTTTTGCTGATATAACTCGCAGAATTCTTCCCCAGTAGAAGCCGAGAAAACCGACTGCTGATACTTTGTTTGATTCTAAGCATGCGGTCTGAAGGTTTTCTAAAAGAAAAGATTGTGAATCCTCCATCTAGGATTCAAGGAAATATTCTAATCTACTGGTAGAGGGGTTATCAAGACTTCACGATTCCCTTCTATTACTAAGGGAGTGTCTAATGACGGGATCTTGAATCAAATTGTAGAGCCTGATAGGAAATTCAATTACTAGTTTTGGAAAGGGGCGGAAGTTGCTTTATATACGACGGACTCGCGCGAATCTCTGAGTGTTCAGGTATCCATATTAGATTGGATGAATAATTGACTTTTATAGAAAAAGGGTCAAAAAGAAAGAATTTCTTTTCGGCAACCCCTAGTCAAGCCCCCTCTTTCAGAGCGATAATCGGGAAAGGGGGGTACGGATTAGATCAAATGGGGAAATAGAGGTCTGTAATAGATAGTGATTTCTCTTTTTTAGTGATTTCCCCCTTCTGTTTTTACTTACGAAGCAAAACAAAAAAAGAATAGGGCTTATTATTCTTATTCCTACATGTTCCCATTCCCTTAGAATGTTACTGCGTATTTTGCTTGTGTTTAATCTTTCCCGATTCGAAATCATAATCGATTTATTGGATTGGTTTCTCAATAGTGTTAGGTCAGAATCCCTTTTTGACTCTGCGCCATTGATTCCACTATTATTAGTGAAGAATAATGGAATAATTCCTTCGTATTTATAGAGATAGGGGACATAATTCACATGGATATAGTAAGTCTCGCTTGGGCTGCTTTAATGGTAGTCTTTACATTTTCCCTTTCACTCGTAGTGTGGGGAAGAAGTGGGCTCTAGAAGTACTACTAATTGAGTTGAGGAATCAAAGCGTATCAATTGTTTTATAGATCGTTCTGCAACGCGTTTTGAACTATTAAAAAGAATCTGCATTTCGAATCCCATTGGACTCCAATGGAGTAATCTAGGATATGAATCATACTCTTTCAATCAAAGAGATATTTCAGTGATTCCCGTGTTTGTATTTCGAAAAGAAAGGGATTCAGATGATTGGAAATTAATTCCAACCTAAAATTCTTCCGAAATTTTCTATTTCAATCAATGGAATGGGCTCTTACTATCTTTATAGATGGATACTGAAGAAGACCGGACCTTTTTTTTTGATTTCTTTTCCTCTTTACTCTTCAAAGAAGAAGTCATTTTGTTAAGTGTATACGCACCGCACTTTCTATGAGAAATGATAGAGAGATAGTGGTTGTCTAACGAAAGACTATGCAATAATAAGATCTTGCCTCGGGCGAGTCACATATTGGACATTTAACGTCTGGTTTCTAATTTTAGAAAGGCGATTTATGCTTTATCGACTTATTTCATATCCTGGTTCGGGCGTTATAAAAATCGGTAAGGTTTCCTCTTC